GTAAATTTAATTTTTAATTTTAATAAAGTATAAGGGGGCGTATTTTAGGTTCTAAGGTCACTAAAAAAAAATAAATAAAACAGCTTATTTTCAAATTTTTACATATTCATTCAAAAAAAGTTATATGTTTTGACTGAAGTTAGATAATAGAGTTCTTTTTTTTATGTATTATTTTCTTAAAGAGTTTTTCAATGAATCAGGTACGTTAATTCTGAATCCTGAGATGGTGTAGATGCCAAAGACGATGAATTGCGTTCTTTTTATCTATTTTTGTTCAGACCGCCTATAATGATTGATAATTCACAAATTTTCAATTGAATTTTTTTATTCTTGTAACTAGTCTTTTTGTTTATCTCTATTTCTTAATTTTTTTTTTATTGAAACTTAGGGAAGTACTTTAGAAACATATGTATAAAAAAACATATTTTATTGAGTCCCTTCATGCCTACTATAACTAGTTATTTCGGTTTTCTACTAGCAGCTTTAACTATAACCTCAGTTATATTTATTGGTCTAAGCAAAATACGACTTATTTGAAATTAATTGAATGAAGATTTTTTTATAAAAAAAAGTAGTTCTGTGGTACTGTGGTATTTCATATGTTCGATAGTTCCCTACCGGGTTAATTACCCAATATTTGGTCATTGCGATTCATCGGCAATACAGATTAAGAGCTAGGAATAGCTAGTACCTCTCTTTTCTCCCTTTAAAAAATGAAAAGAAAATTTAAATGATTGAAGTTTTTTTATTTGGAATCGTCTTAGGTCTAATTCCTATTACTTTGGCTGGATTATTCGTAACTGCTTATTTACAATACAGGCGTGGTGATCAGTTGGACTTTTGATTAATTAACATCTCTTTTTTACTGACCTCCTTCTTGCTTTCATATGCGGGAGGTCTAATTCAGATTGCTGCTCAATTCTTTGCGAACAGTGTAATTTTGACACAATCTAATAAACAAGAGTGAAATCACGCTCTGTAGGATTTGAACCTACGACATTGGGTTTTGGAGACCCACGTTCTACCGAACTGAACTAAGAGCGCTTTTCTTGTTTTTTCTAAAAAATGAAAAGGCTATAAACTATAAAGAGGACATTCTTTAACCCGAATCGATTTTGTACGTATATACTATATCATAGTATATCATAAATTTCAGAATTATATGTATGCCCAATAAAAGATAGATCTAAAATAGATCCCTCGTTACTGCTCAGAAGAGCAGTAATAGGTAGGGATGACAGGATTTGAACCCGTGACATTTTGTACCCAAAACAAACGCGCTACCAAGCTGCGCTACATCCCTTTCAATTAGTTTACAGTGTCATTGTATAGAATTCCTGCCTTGTTTTCCACATCCTTCTTCTTTTTTATTGGTATATCAAATTAATTTATTCTTTTTTTGTCTCATATCAGATAACAAACATATAATTAAAATTTTTACTTTTTTTACGAGAATTCTATCAATTTAAATTTTACATAAAAGGCGTTTCAATTTGAAAATGGAATATATAAGATCGTTCTAGTAGACAATATTTCAATTCTAATTTTGAAAATGGGGGTTACATATACAAGAACTTCTTAACTATTCTTAACTACATGTACATCTGTAGTTATATATATTACTATATATAATGTAATACAATAAAGAAGAAAGAAGGAGGATTTCAAATGCGAGATCTAAAAACATATCTTTCCGTAGCGCCGGTACTAAGTACTCTATGGTTCGTTTCATTAGCAGGTTTATTAATAGAGATTAATCGTTTATTTCCAGATGCATTAACATTTCCCTTTTTTTAATTCTAGTTATTAACATCAGAAAGGGGTGAAAAATTTAGAGATACAATCAACGATCGGGGACTAATTATCCCCCCTTTTTATAATTTTTTTTTAGAATTAATTAGAAAGGGGGGTCGAAAGGTCATAAAAACGTGGGTTCAGGATTTATTAATCGAACGAAAAAAAGGTGTTGCTAGGTAAATAGTATCCTACGAGATACTTAAAAAATACTGTACAAAGATTTTAAATATAGTTTTCAAAAAATCATTGTATTGCTTATTTTTTTTTTTTTTTTAATTACTAAATAATATTCATTGCAACTAAATATTTCCGAATTTTTTTAGTTAACAGCTTCTGTTTTTTTGGTTCTTGTTCTTTCTGGATCCTAAAATGAAAATAGAAGATTGGGGTGAATCATAAATCCAAAGGAGGTTTCATGGCCAAGGGTAAAGATGTTCGAGTAACAATAATTTTGGAATGTACCTGTTGTGTTCGAAATGATATTAAGAAAGAATCGGCGGGAATTTCCAGATATATTACTCAAAAGAATCGACATAACACCCCTAGTCGATTGGAATTGAGAAAATTCTGTCCCTATTGTTATAAACATACAATTCACGGGGAAATCAAGAAATAGATAAAATTGAGTGCTTGTATGTCAACTGTTATTTTAATAACAGGAATAATGATAGTATCTATATATATATTACATATATATAAATATAAACAAATAAATAAATATAAAGAAATCTAATCCTATATTCTTAATTCTATATAGAAACTCTATCCTATATAGAATATAAATATAAATAGTTTTTATTTTGATCCGATCAAAATAGGATTTTAGAGATAAGGAATAAAAAAATTATGAATAAATCTAAGCGACTTTTTACTAAATCCAAGCGATCTTTTCGTAGGCGTTTGCCCCCGATCCAATCGGGGGATCGAATTGATTATAGAAACATGAGTTTAATTAGTCGATTTATTAGTGAACAAGGAAAAATATTATCTAGACGGGTGAATAGAGTGACTTTAAAACAACAACGATTAATTACTATTGCTATAAAACAAGCTCGTATTTTATCTTTGTTACCTTTTCTTAATAATCAGAAACAATTTGAAAGAAGTGAGTCGACCCCCAGAACTACTAGCCTTAGAACCAGAAAAAAATAGACTTATTCTTCAATTGAATAACAATTCCAATCTCAAGGAATTAAAAAAGAGATTAATATTTTGTTCGAAAAATGAAATCAAGAATAAAATTTTGATTGTTACGTCTGTGTCTGTCATAAAAAAAAAAAAAAAAAAAAAAAGATCGTTGAAAAGAAAAAAAATAACTCTTTTTTTAGCGACTATATACCCTTATTTTATTTTTTATAATACTAATTTCTACTCTACCTTCCCGAGCCCATTCTCCTTAGAACTCTATTTCAAATATTTTAGTGGATTTCCTCCAACCCCCTTATTTTTTGATCTCATTCGAAATCGTATAAAGACAACTCCTATTTAATAGAGCTATTTGTGCAAGTATTTTACGATTAAGAAGTAATTGCTTCTTGTACAGATTGTGTATGAATTGGTTATAACTATAGAATACCCCCATTTCGTGAATTACGGCATTTATTCGAGTGATCCATAAACGACGAAAATCCCTTTTTCTTTTACCCCTATCCCGATGAGCCGATACTAAAGCTCTTATTCTCTGTTGAGTCATAGTTCGTGTAAGTCGTGAATGAGCCCCTCGAAAACTTGATGCAAATAAACGAAGTTTTGTTCTGCGCCTCCGAGCTATATATCCGCGTTTAATTCTAGTCATTGAATAAATCAAACTTTGATGAATAACTAATTATTTTTTTAGTTATTCTTTTCCCCTTTACTAGTCTATTAATAACCACACGAATTATTCCAATGTATAAAAAAAATTCCAATGGCTTTTGCTACTCTAACCTTCCCCACCACTATTTTTTGCTAGGTATTTTCCTTTACTTTGAAAGGAGAAATTACCTTGATACTTAATATAAAAAATAGAATAACTACAAAAAGTAGTAAATATAAGTGGATAAATAGTGGGTTCCATCGTTTCTATGGTTACTTCTAAAACGGTGAGGTCCTCTCTATACACCGGAGCTCCTTCTTTTAATTTATCAATACTATTGGTAACTTGTACAATTAACATTCTTTGGCTCTACCACATGAATATTCCAGTAATAGGTCTTTCACAACGAGATCCACTTTATACAGTAACGGTATTTCATTTTAAAAATTTATTTGGTCGTTTACCCTGTTAGTCCGTTCTTTTCTTTCAAGAGTGGAATCTTTTTAATAAAAAATTTAATTTCCCCCGCTTAATGGATAATCATTTGTTATCATTGGGGGTTTTCTAAAAAATGGAGTTGATTGGATTTGCACCAATGTAAACCATAAGTTTAAGACACAATAGAAGATATGAACGATCTATCTTTTTTAAATCATGAATCGAGTTCCTACATTATATTTTATTCAAAGGTACTGATACTTGATATTTAAAAAAGAATTTCCTTTTTTTGTTTCAGTCTATGATCTAAACGAGTCGCACATACACCCGAGTACATGTTCCTCGTCGCTGAGGGCATCCCCGAAGCGCTGGGGATTTCGTAACATTTCGGATTGGCTGTCTTGTATTTCTAATAAGTTGTTTAATGGTTGGCATACGGAATCATATAAATAATGGGCTGGTTTAGATTGGTTCTAACCGGCTAATTCTGAATTACTTCTCTTCAAGATTCTCTTCAATGTATTTTTTTTTATATTGAAGAGAATATGAAACTACACCTTTAATCTAAAAAGATATAAAATTATAAATTGTAGATTTACATGAAATCGCTCCTATTTTTTATTGAACCGCTACAAGATCAACAATTCCATGAGCTTGGGCTTCTGTTGCTGACATAAAAACATCCCTTTCCATGTCTTCGGATACAACCCATATAGGTTTGCCCGTTCTTTGTACATAAACCCTTGTGATGGTTTCGCGAAGTTTTAGTAGTTCTTCCGCTTCCAAGATAAATTCTCCCGTTTGTGCCTCATAAAACGAACTAGCGGGTTGATGGATCATTACCCTGATGATATAATAGAAAAGTTCTTCTATTTCGCAGAATGAGGCGAGATAACCAAAAAAGCATAGAAAATTTAAAAACCGTACAGGCTTTTTTGTGCATTGCATACGGCTCCACAATGGAATTTACTTTTTTTTTACCTTTCTTTTTGGCGAACGAAAACAAAATATAGGTTGTATTATACGCAGATCCATAAATGATCCAATTACCATCCTTCTTTTTTGTAGGAGTTAAAAAAATACTATGATGGTTCCGTTGCTTTATATATCATTTTTTTGATTCGTCTATGATTCAGCAATCCCAAAGTGTCTTTTTTAATATAAATTTTTTAAATAAACTTCCGGTGTGAAAACAAAGTTTGTGACGCTGAGATGTGCCCGAATAGGTAAGATATCGTTTGAAATACCCCTTCCTTATCTCATACTACTCTTTCAATATATAATCTAATTTTATTTTTTTTTTATCTCAAAAATTTCATATCGAATTCGAAGTGCCATGCTATTATTACTTAACTAATTCATATTTCCGGTGGCGAAGGCATAGTATTTTTCTCTAAAATAAAAACTCATTGGCGCCAAGCGTGAGGGAATGCTATACGTTTGGTAATTGCTCCTCCGACTAGGATAAAGGATGCTATTGAAGCGCCCAACCCCATGCATATTGTCTGTACATCGGGTCGCACAAATTGCATAGTATCATAAATAGCCATTCCAGATATTACCCATCCGCCAGGAGAGTTTATAAACAAATAAAGATCTTTGGTATCCTTTTCTATACTTAGATATATCATAAGACTAATAAGTTGATTCGAGATTTCGGTATCAACCTCTTGGCCTAAAAAAAATAATCTTTCTCGATAAAGTCGGTTGATTAGGATAAAAATTTATTCCTTAGGAGCCGTACAGGCACCTTTTGATGCATACGGTTCAATAAAAATTGTGAAAAAATCAATGTGTCGATTACAACCCCCTTTTTTTCATAGAGGGCTTTTCTTTCTAACTTTTAAGGTAAGGGCTTGCTACCTTTTTAAAAGTAAAAGAAAAAAGACATTTTGGCCCCTTTTATTAGATATTATAATCCTATAATAAAACGATTGATTAATCCTGTCAGACTAACTTGATTCATTGATATTTTTTTTTCATCGAGATTCAGTTGAAATGGCGATGGGTTTTTCTTGTTCCTGAACGGGCTTCTTCCTTTTTTATTCCATTTTTTTAGGTTTATGCTCTACCCCGAGTAAAAGGAAAAATTTGCCCGATTTTGATTTGCACATATAGGACAAATGAACCAAATACCGCGTCTTTTTTTTACTACTCCTTATTTTTTTTCAATTCATTTCTTTCACATGTCTTCTGTCAAAAAGTCACCAAAATTTGAATTATATTATTTGATTTGATCAACAGTTTTAGATCACCCTGTTTAAAATTTTTTTTTTTTTTTTAATAGAAATTTTTATCATAATTTTGCATATCATAACAAGTAGTAATAATAAAAATATTATATATTAATTATCAATTGGGTTTTTGCTAAACGGAGCCTGGATACTTCATTTTATTAGTCCGATCACGTAAACCATAAAATTTTGATAATAAAATATCAATCTAAATACTCCCTGCATTTAATTCCACTTTATTTTTTGCGCTTCCCGTTACAAATTTTTGATAATTAAATCAATCTTTTTGGGCGAAACAGAGGATATCTCGATCGAGGGAGAAAATGGGGTAAATCCCATATAGCCCAATATATCTGACAAGTCGCACTATATGTCAACCCAAGATGTATCTCCTTCTCCAGGACTTCGAAAAGGTACTTTTGGAACGCCAATAGGCATGAAATTAAAAAAAGAGAATGAAGTTCTCTATTTAACTTTGATGTGGAAACGTAAGACTGGGGTTAATAATATTATCCTTTTTTCCTACTTTATTAGTCATATTTAAATTAATCATATTTAATACATTAAGTTGAATAAGCTAAAATAAAATATAAAATAAAAGTAAAGTAAGAGATAATGAATAAAAATAAAGGAAATTTTTTACGAGCGGGCTTCTTAATTATGAACAACAATAGCTATCTTGGTTCATATAAAATAGGATTAACCCCCATTGCGTATTGGTACTTATCGGATATAGAATAGATCCGCTTCCCTTTTTTCCTATGAATCGAATTGTTCCATTATTACTAACAGAATAGAACAAATATTAATACTTTCTACGAAATAATTACCTAAAAAGGGGGGGTCCGTAACATCGTTTTTTCCAATGCAATAAAGTTACATAGTGTCTATTTTTCGTTGATAAAGGGGTATTTCCATGGGTTTGCCTTGGTATCGTGTTCATACTGTTGTATTGAATGATCCCGGTCGTTTGCTTTCTGTTCATATAATGCATACTGCTCTGGTTGCTGGTTGGGCCGGTTCGATGGCTCTATATGAATTAGCAGTTTTTGATCCCTCCGACCCTGTTCTTGATCCAATGTGGAGACAAGGTATGTTCGTTATACCTTTCATGACTCGTTTAGGAATAACCAACTCGTGGGGCGGTTGGAATATTACAGGAGGGACTATAACGAACCCGGGTCTTTGGAGTTACGAAGGGGTAGCCGCAGCACATATCGTGTTTTCTGGCTTATGCTTCTTGGCATCTATTTGGCATTGGGTATATTGGGATCTAGAAATTTTTTGTGATGAACGTACAGGAAAACCTTCGTTGGATTTGCCTAAGATTTTTGGAATTCATTTATTTCTTTCAGGGGTGGCTTGCTTTGGTTTTGGCGCATTTCATGTAACAGGATTATATGGTCCTGGAATATGGGTATCCGACCCTTATGGACTAACCGGAAAGGTCCAACCCGTAAATCCGGCGTGGGGTGTGGAGGGTTTTGACCCTTTTGTTCCGGGAGGAATAGCCTCCCATCATATTGCAGCAGGGACGTTGGGTATATTAGCGGGCTTATTCCATCTTAGTGTTCGTCCGCCTCAACGTCTATACAAGGGATTACGTATGGGTAATATTGAAACCGTCCTTTCCAGTAGTATTGCTGCTGTCTTTTTTGCAGCTTTTGTTGTTGCTGGAACTATGTGGTATGGTTCTGCAACTACTCCCATCGAATTATTTGGTCCTACTCGTTATCAATGGGATCAGGGATATTTTCAACAAGAAATATATCGAAGAGTTAGTGCTGGACTAGCTGAAAATCAAAGTTTATCAGAAGCTTGGGCTAAAATTCCTGAAAAATTAGCTTTTTATGATTATATTGGTAATAATCCAGCAAAAGGGGGGTTATTCCGAGCGGGTTCAATGGACAACGGGGATGGAATAGCTGTTGGATGGTTAGGACACCCCGTCTTTAGAAATAAAGAAGGACGTGAACTTTTTGTACGCCGTATGCCTACTTTTTTTGAAACATTTCCGGTTGTTTTGGTAGACGGAGACGGAATTGTTAGAGCCGACGTCCCATTTAGAAGGGCGGAATCTAAATATAGTGTTGAACAAGTAGGTGTAACTGTTGAGTTTTATGGTGGTGAACTCAATGGAGTTAGTTATAGTGATCCTGCAACTGTGAAAAAGTATGCTAGACGGGCTCAATTGGGTGAGATTTTTGAATTAGATCGTGCTACTTTGAAATCCGATGGTGTTTTTCGTAGCAGTCCAAGAGGTTGGTTTACTTTTGGGCATGCTTCGTTTGCTCTACTTTTCTTCTTTGGACACATTTGGCATGGTGCTAGAACCCTTTTCAGAGATGTTTTTGCTGGTATTGATCCAGATTTGGATGCTCAAGTAGAATTTGGGGCATTCCAAAAACTTGGAGATCCAACTACAAAAAGACAAGCAGTCTGATGCAACATTGCTTTTTCTTATAGTTTATGTTTGCGATTTTATTTAGGGTACTGTATGAATCTTGATTTAAACCGCTGCCGTTTCTTTGACTCTTTCTTTATCCGTAGGGATACTCACAAGTAAACATAAACAAAACAGGTATGAAAGCTATAATTGTAAACCACGATCAAATTTATGGAAGCATTGGTTTATACATTTCTCTTAGTATCGACTTTAGGAATAATTTTTTTCGCTATTTTTTTTCGGGAACCGCCTAAAATTTCAACTAAAAAATGAAATAATTTTTCATTATCTTCATTGACGTAATAAGCCTCCAAATATTTGGAGGCTTATTACGTCAACTAGTCCCCGTGTTCCTCGAATGGATCTCTTAGTTGTTGAGAGGGTTGCCCAAAGGCAGTATATAGAGCATACCCAGTAAAACTTACAAGTAACCCAGATATAAAGATGGCGACTAGGGTTGCTGTTTCCATTATTATAGAATTGAAAGACCACAATGGATCTATGCTAAGATCGTTTATTTACAACGGAATGGTATACAAAGTCAACAGATCGTAATGAATACAAAATAAGATTTATGGCTACACAAACTGTTGAGGATAGTTCTAGATCTGGTCCAAGAAGCACTACTGCAGGGAAGTTATTGAAACCATTGAATTCCGAATATGGTAAAGTAGCTCCTGGATGGGGAACGACCCCTTTGATGGGTGTTGCAATGGCTCTATTTGCGGTATTCCTATCTATTATTTTAGAGATTTATAATTCTTCTGTTCTACTGGATGGAATTTCAGTGAATTAGACTGAGAAGAATCTTTAAGTCCTAACTTTTAGTTCAATATAAAAAAGTAAATTATGTTAGGTATAAAAATTTTAGCCTATTTTCCTTTGGTAGTTCGACCGCGAAATTTTTTTCTGCATTGTATATTTCCGGAATATGAGTGTGTGACTTGTTAGAATTGACCCTATGGATAGTACAGAGAATGGGGTCTGTCATCTTTATCAAGATGGTTTTACTTCGTCGGATATTCATTCGAGTATCTGGAACACGAAATAGATCAAATAGATCACAAAGTATTCGAACTATGATTCATACTTAATAATCAGACCTCGTAGCCGGGCTTCTTTCCGTTCTATCTTATAAACTTTAATAAATAAAAATATTTTTCTGCTTTTAAACTCTTATTTGGATCAAAGGACAAGCGCTTCTTTGTATTTTATTTTTTAGTCATTATAGCTTTTTTTTTTATTGAATAAGTGATGATCCAATGGTTCTCACTCAATGAACTTTGGACT